ACCGCGAAGAATTGAAGAATTACAGATGAATGTACAAAAAGAACTTAATTGTGTGAACCGAAAAATAAACATTGCTATTACAAGAATTGCAAATCCTTATGGACACCCCAATATTCTTGCCGAATTTATAGCGGGCCAATTAAAAAACAGAGTTTCTTTTCGCAAAGCAATGAAAAAAGCTATTGAATTAACTGAACAGGCAGATACAAAAGGAATTCAAGTCCAAATAGCAGGGCGTCTTGACGGAAAAGAAATTGCGCGCGCCGAATGGATCAGAGAAGGTAGAGTTCCTCTCCAAACCATTGGAGCTAAAATTGATTATTGTTCCTATACAGTTCGAACTATATACGGGGTATTAGGAATCAAAATTTGGATATTTGTAGACGAAGAAAAATAAGACTTTACGTGTCTTTAGAGTCTACCCATTGATGGAAATGAACCAAACCAAGAATGAACTCTTTTTATGTTCAATCAAAACAAAAAAGAGAAATTCCGCAATTCTATAGGGTTGAATAAAAATTCGATTGATTTTTTTATATAATTGCTATGCTTAGTGTGTGACTCGTTGGTTTTTTTTAGGGCTAGGATTCAAAAAAACGGACCGTCCTGTAGTATGAACTAATAACTATAGCACTAATAACCAACTCATTGCTTCGCATTATCTGAATCCAAAGAACCAGTCAAGGTATAATATATTGATTATATCGTTGTAGCAACTGAAATGCTTTTTTGCAGAAATACAAAAACCCAATTTGATTATGGGTTGTAAAGTTATACGTTGTGCAGGAAAATAGAAAAGCATGCGGATAAATGGAAGGATGAGAGAAAGAGAGAAAGAAAATATCAATGATATAGGATTCCAATATGTAAGGTCTGTGAGTCATCTCATAAACAACAGTGTAATACAGCATCAATAATGATTCATCCAAAATTCGATGAATCCGCTCATAGAACAAAAAAATAAAGAGCCTCGAGCCAATAAAAACTGAGAAAGTTGACTTAAGAAAAAATTGCATTACGGACTCCGTTGGAGAATTCAGACCTAACCATTAATCGAGAAGCAATGGGAACGACGGAACCCGTGAATAAAGAAGATTCTATTGGAACTGAATCTTAATGATTTATTGGGTGGGATGGCGGAACGAACCCGGGAACTAAACTATTCTTGTATTCGGAGAGGTCATGAACTAACCCTACAACTGAAATAGATATTGAAAGAGTAAATATTCGCCCGCGAAAATTTTATTTTTATTGGATTGATTAATTTTGATCGATCCGATATAGGAAAAGGCAAAACAAAATAAAGATTTTTAGAATGGTAAAAAAAAAAAAGACATTGAGATTATCTCTAAATAGAATATACATGTTTGAATTCTATATCTAAACACGATATACAAATTTAGAATAGATTAATTAGATGAAATTTAAAAATTTCAAAGAATACTATGCTTCAGGATATTATTCATTAAATCCCTGTATATCTTGATAAAATCTTTTTGAGTCCTTTCATTCGCGAGGAGCTGGATGAGAAGAAACTCTCATGTCCAGTTCTGTAGTAGAGATGGAATTGAGAAAGAACCATCAATTATAACCCCCAAAGAACAAGATTCCGTAAACAACATAGAGGAAGAATGAAAGGAATATCTTATCGAGGTAATCATATTTGTTTCGGCAGATATGCTCTTCAAGCACTTGAACCCGCTTGGATCACATCTAGACAAATCGAAGCAGGGCGCCGAGCAATGACACGAAATGTACGGCGTGGCGGAAAAATATGGGTACGTATATTTCCAGACAAACCAGTTACAGTAAGACCCACGGAAACCCGGATGGGGTCCGGGAAAGGATCCCCCGAATATTGGGTAGCCGTCGTTAAACCGGGTAGAATACTTTATGAAATGAGTGGAGTCGCTGAAAATATCGCTCGAAAGGCTATTTCAATAGCGGCGTCAAAAATGCCTATAAGAACTCAATTCATTATTTCTGGATAGGAATGTCGAAATAAATCTTGGGTACAAAAAAATGCGGGTTTCTTTTTTTTACTTCGTCCTTTCAGTGCTTTAAATTAAACCTTAAAAAAAAGATTCAAAAAACGATATGATTCAACCTCAAACCCATTTGAATGTAGCGGACAATAGCGGTGCCCGAGAATTGATGTGTATTCGAATCATAGGAGCCAGTAATCGTAGATATGCTCATATTGGTGACGTTATTGTTGCTGTGATCAAGGAAGCAGTACCAAATACGCCTCTAGAAAGATCAGAAGTGATCAGAGCTGTAATTGTACGTACTTGTAAAGAACTCAGACGTGATAACGGTATGCTAATACGTTATGATGACAATGCTGCAGTTGTCATTGATCAAGAAGGAAATCCAAAGGGAACTCGAGTTTTTGGTGCGATCGCCCGAGAATTGAGACAGTTGAATTTTACTAAAATAGTTTCATTAGCACCTGAAGTATTATAAGATGAGACCGCGATATAGCCATAGGATATAGTCAGAGTATTAAAATACAATAGATAAAGATAAATAAAAATTTAGTAGAGTATGTCTCACGCATATACTTTGAATACTTTTCATAAAAAAAAAAGAACATGTTGATTATATAAAAATTCGGAAGCAACAAAATTTTGAGTTTCTCATGGGCAAAGACACTATTGCTGACATAATAACTTCTATACGAAATGCTGACATGAATCGAAAGGGAACAGTTCGAATAGCATCTACTAACATCACCGAAAACATTGTTAAAATACTTTTGCGAGAGGGTTTTATAGAAAACGTAAGGAAACTCTTGGAAAACCAAAAAGAGTTTTTGGTTTTAACCCTACGACATAGAAGGAATAGGAAAGGACCGTATAGACCCATTTTAAATTTAAAACGAATCAGTCGACCCGGTCTACGAATCTATTTTAACTATCAACGAATTCCTAGAATTTTAGATGGGATGGGGATTGTGATTCTCTCTACATCTCGGGGTATAATGACAGACCGAGCGGCTCGACTAGAAAGAATCGGCGGAGAGATTTTGTGTTATATATGGTAATTCTTCTTCTATCCGAATTGTATTTGGAGCTTCTTTTTGTGTTGTGAAAAAAAAAGGGGGGGATTCCTCGAGGTTTAATTACTGAACAACTTACCAATGGTATGTTCTGGGTTCTGTTAGATGGTTTAGACAACTAAGTAAGATTCTAGGTTATGTTTCAGGAAGGATCCGACCCGTTTTTATACATAGACTACCGGTGGATATAGTTAAAATTGAAGGAAGTCGTTATGATTCAAAGGGATGGCGTATAATTTATAGGCTACACAAAAGTATTTGAGTGAATAGGTGATTTTTCAACATTCCTTTCATGGGGATACAATTCACGGTTCAAAAATTTCAAGAAACTTATTTTCTTCCAATAATAAGTAGATTCGAAATTCATTTAAGGCATAACAATTATGAAAATAAGGGCTTCCGTTCGTAAAATTTGTGAAAAATGTCGACTGATCCGCAGGAGGGGACGGATTATAGTAATTTGTTCCAACCCGAGACATAAACAAAGACAAGGATAATCTTTCGAAAAGGGACTCTAGAAAGGAACCGATGAACAAATCAAAATAAAAGATCGGTTTTGACATGAAATGGATATATCCATATATCTCTAACTTATATTTATGAAATGATCAAATATGGCAAAATCTACACCAAGAAGTGGTTCACGTAGGACTGGGCGGAGTGGTTCGCGCAAAAGTGGACGTCGAATACCAAAGGGCGTTATTCATGTTCAAGCAAGTTTCAACAACACCATTGTGACTGTTACGGATGTACGGGGTCGGGTAATTTCTTGGTCCTCGGCCGGTACTTGTGGATTCAGGGGTACAAGAAGAGGTACGCCCTTTGCTGCTCAAACCGCAGCAGGAAGTGCTATTCGAGCAGTAGCGGATCAAGGTATGCAACGAGCAGAAGTCATGATAAAGGGTCCTGGTCTCGGAAGAGATGCAGCATTACGAGCTATTCGTAGAAGCGGTATCCTTTTAAATTTCGTACGGGATGTAACCCCTATGCCACATAATGGTTGCAGACCCCCTAAAAAAAGACGGGTGTAGAAATAGAAGGGATTTCAAGAGAAATAAATGACTCAACGATCTGACAAATAATATTACTATGGTTCGAGAGAAAGTCAAAGTATCTACTCGGACACTACAGTGGAAGTGTGTTGAATCAAGAGCAGACAGTAAGCGTCTTTATTATGGACGCTTTATTTTGTCTCCACTTATGAAAGGTCAAGCCGACACAATAGGCATTGCGATGCGAAGAGTTTTACTTGGAGAAATAGAAGGAACGTGTATTACACGCGCAAAATCTGAGAAAATCCCACATGAATATTCTACCATAGTGGGTATTCAAGAATCGGTACATGAAATTTTAATGAATTTGAAAGAAATTGTATTGAGAAGTAATCTTTATGGAACTTGTGACGCGCTTATTTGTGTCAAAGGTTCGGGAGATGTAACTGCTCAAGACATCCTCTTGCCACCTTCTGTGGAAATCGTTGATAAGACACAGCACATCGCTAGCCTAACAGAGCCAATTGATTTGTGTATTGGATTACAAATCGAGAGGAGTCGAGGATATAATATAAAAACGCCAAATAACTTTCAAGACGGAAATTGTTATCCTATAGATGCTGTATTCATGCCTGTTCGAAATGCCAATCATAGTATTCAGTCTTATGGGAATGGCAATGAAAAACAAGAGATCCTTTTTCTAGAAATATGGACAAACGGGAGTTTAACTCCTAAGGAGGCACTTCATCAAGCCTCCCGGAGTTTGATTGATTTATTTATTCCCTTTCTCCAGGCAGCAGACGAAAACTTACATTTAGAGAACAATCAATACAAGGTTACTTTACCTTTTTTTACTTTTCATCATAGATTGGCTAAACTCACGAAAAAGAAAAAAGAAATCACATTGAAATCGATTTTTATTGACCAATCAGAATTGTCTCCCAGGA